AGGTAGGATGGCCGAGCGTTAGGCGGTGGATTGTAGCTCCATGGACAAAGGTTTGAATCCTTTTCCTATCATAGCCTTGTGGTGTATTACATATTGGATTGCAAATCCGAAGTTGCCGGTTAGTCGCCGGCCGGGGCTTTCCCCGCCTTTTTGAAAGCGGCGGGGAAAGTAGATGAATGCTCGCTGGCTTGAGCGTCTAGCTGTTAACTAGGAGTTTGTAGGATCGAGGCCTTCTCATCTAGTAAGGCTTTAGCTTAATTAAAGTGTCTGGGTTGCATTCAGAAGATGTGAGATAAAGTCTTGCAAGTCTTATTTTGTGGTGTTCAGAGACTAGAAGATTTTCACTTCTACTTAAAGCTTTGAAGGCTTTTGGTCTGGTATTATCCTAAGTCTCTAGTTTATTAGTGCTTGAACTAATGGGGTGAGGGGAAGTAAAAGAAGGGTTATGGTTGTTAGGGTGGCTAGCGGTAATGTGGTTTGTGTGGTTTGTGTGCGTCATGGGGTTAAGTGGTTGTTAGTTGTAGGTGCTGCTGTTAGTGTTATAGCGTAACATAGTCGTAGGTAAAAGTATAGGCTTAGTAGGGCGCTAAGTGCTATGATTGTTGCTGTTAGTGGCAGGTTTTGGGTTGCTAATTCTTGTAGAATAAGTCATTTTGGTATGAACCCTGTTAGTGGGGGTAGTCCGCCCAGAGATAGTAGGGCTAGGGCAGCGGTAGTCGTGATGATAGGGGATTTGGGCCAACTTGTTGCTAGTGTGGTGATTTTTGTGGCAGATACATATTTGAGTGTTAGGAATGCTGTGGCGGTTATGATAATGTAAATAGTTAGGGTTAATATAGTTAGTTGCGGTTTAAATTGTAGAATAATGATTATCCATCCTAGGTGGGCGATTGATGAGTAGGCAAGAATTTTTCGTAGTTGGGTTTGGCTTAGTCCTCCTCAACCTCCTACTAAGACTGACATAAGGCCAAGGGCTGTTAATAGTTGAGGGTGGGCGAAGGGTGCTAGTTGTAGGATAAGTGCGAATGGTGCTAATTTTTGTCATGTTGCTATAATTAATCCTGTGGTTAGGCTTAGGCCTTGCATTACTGGAGGCATTCAGAAATGTACGGGGGCCAATCCTACTTTTAAGGCTAATGCTATTATGGTTAGTGTGATAGCGGTGGGGTCGGTGAGGCAGGAAATGTTTCATTCTCCTGTTGTTCAGGCATTAATAGTGCTGGCAAAAAGAATTGTGGCTGCGGCAGCAGCTTGTGCTAGGAAATATTTGATGGTGGCTTCTACAGCTCGGGGGTGGTGTTGTTGGGCTATTAGTGGAAGAATCGCTAGGGTGTTAATTTCTAGGCCTATTCAGGCTAGTAGTCAGTGGGAGCTTATAAATGTTAAGGCTGTGCCCAGGCCTAGGCTTGATAGTAAAATTGTGATGACGTAGGGGCTCATCGGTAAGAGAAGGATTTTAACCTACATTTTTGGGGTATGGGCCCAAAAGCTTTATTTAGCTGATCTTACTAGGAAGTGGTGTAATGGAAACACTTGGGGTTTTGATCTCCACAATATGGGTTCGAGTCCCTTCTTTCTAAGGAGCCGGGAGGATTTTAGCCTCCATAAGTCACTCTATCAAAGTGGCCCTTGGGCATTCAGGCACGGGTCCGTTATTGTGGGGGTAGGCCCATGAATGCAATTGGTAGTGATACATGTCATAGAATTAGGGCCAGTGTTATTGGTAAAAAGTTTTTTCATGCTAGGTGCATAAGTTGATCGTATCGAAATCGGGGGTAGGAGGCACGTACTCACAGAAATAGTATTGAGAGTAATGCAGCTTTTGTTATAATGTTGATGGAGGTGAGTTCAGGGGTGGAGGGTGTGTAGTTTGTACCTAAGAATAGAATGGTTGATAGTGTATTTATTAGTAGGATGTTTGCGTATTCGGCTAGGAAGAAGAGGGCGAATGGGCCTCCGGCATATTCTACATTGAACCCAGATACTAGTTCTGATTCCCCTTCTGTTAGGTCAAAGGGGGCCCGGTTTGTTTCTGCCAGGGTGGAAATATATCATATTGCTGCTAGGGGTCAGGCTGGTAGTAGAAGTCAGATTGTTTCTTGAGTGGTGTTGAATATTTGTAGGGTGAATCCGCCAGTGAATACGATAATAGACAATAAGATTAGGCCTAGACTAACTTCGTATGAAATTGTTTGGGCAACTGCTCGTAGGGCTCCAATTAGGGCATATTTTGAATTTGATGCTCAGCCTGAGCCTAGAATTGAATATACTGCTAGGCTTGATAGGGCCAGAATAAATAATATACCTAAGTTTAGGTCGGTTACAGGATGGGGTATTGGTATTGGGGCTCATAGAAGCATTGCCAGAGTTAAGGCTAATATAGGGGTTGCTAGAAATAGGAATGGGGAGGAGGTAGATGGGCGGATAGGTTCTTTAATAAATAGTTTTACACCGTCTGCAATTGGTTGTAGTAGGCCGTAAGGGCCAACTACATTAGGGCCTTTACGTAGTTGTATATATCCTAATACTTTACGTTCAATTAGGGTTAAGAAGGCAACTGCTAGTAGTACTGGTACAATGTATGTTAAGGGATTAATTACATGTGTAATAAGTGTGGTTACCATGAATTAAGAGGAGGATTTGAACCTCCGGTGGAAAGGGCTTAGGCCTTTTGCAATTACCAGGCTCTGCCATCTTAATAATCTTATCTTGATTGGGGTTTGTGCTCTCCCTTTGTTTGATTTAGTTGGTGTCATTAAGTTGGGGTAGGGCGTATTTATAATATGGGCCCTTCTTTTCCGGTCCTTTCGTACTGGGAAGAGTAGCATTACAGATAGAAACTGACCTGGATTACTCCGGTCTGAACTCAGATCACGTAGGACTTTAATCGTTGAACAAACGAACCCTTAATAGCGGCTGCACCATTAGGATGTCCTGATCCAACATCGAGGTCGTAAACCCCCTTGTCGATATGGACTCTGGAAGGGGATTGCGCTGTTATCCCTAGGGTAACTTGGTCCGTTGGTCGGCATTTAGCCGGATCTTTATGGTCAGATGTTCTGTGACTTAGAAATGTCTTTCTTGGTTTTGGGTTTGTTATCCCAGTCCTCATGGGAGTTTTATTTTATCCCGTGGTCGCCCCAACAAAAGACTAAGATCAGGTTAGCTATTTAGTTTGACTTGGTTTATGGTCCTTGACATAGATGATCTTGTGTCTAAAGCTCCAAAGGGTCTTCTCGTCTTGTATTTGTATGTCCGCTTCTGCACGGGCAGATCAATTTCATTGACTTGAAAGGGGAGACAGTTAAGCCCTCGTTCCACCATTCATACAGGTCTTCATTTAAAAGACAAGTGATTGCGCTACCTTTGCACGGTCAAAATACCGCGGCCGTTAAACATGTCACTGGGCAGGTAGGACCTCCTATACATTGATTTTTGCAGGAGGCGATGTTTTTGGTAAACAGGCGAGGCTTGTGTTTGCCGAGTTCCTTCCTTTTCTTTTAGTCTTTCCTCATTTTGAGCCTTCCAGTGTGGGGTTAACGATTGGGTCTTGTGCGGTTTTCTTGGCGTTTGATGTAAACACATTACCCTCTTTTGTTGGGTTCGGTAATTGCTAGTGGGAGTTCGATCTAGCGTACACGTAGGCTGGGAGAAGGGGGTTTCCTTCTTATTACTCATTTTAGCAGCATCTCTCCTATGGGTGCATAGGGCGGCCTAGTATGGTTAGGGGTTTAAGATTGAATATTTGAATAATAGATTTTTGTTCCGCTTGAGCTTTAACGCTTTCTATCTTGGTGGCTGCTTTTAGGCCCACTGAAGCGGTGTATCTTAATTAGTATAATCTTTAACCTCCTGGTAAGGTTGTGTCCTGGTTCAAGGGAGCTGTACCTCCTTTGACTAACTCTCGCATATTACTCTGACTCATAGTTTTAATGTGTTTGTGAGTTGAGGGGTGCGGGCTGAACTTCTATTCATTTCTTAGGCAACCAGCTATAACTAAGTTCGGTAGGTCTGTCACCTCTACCCGGGGATCTTCCCACTCTTTTGCCACAGAGACGGGTTGGCCCTAATTAATAGGCTGTCCCGGGGTAGCTCACTTAGTTTCGGGGGTTTGAACTGAAGTACTCTTTGCTCAATAATACTAGCTAAATCATGATGCAAAAGGTACGAGGGTTAATCTCTGCTTTTTTGTGCTTTAATGATTTATTTCATTTCTCTTTCAGCGTTCCCTTGCGGTACTTTTGTTATTGCTTTGAGGTGTGCCTTTTCTGTCTCCCATACTAGGGCGGTAAAATGTTTTGGTTTGGTGGGTTGGGGTCTGTGTTAAATTATTTAATGTTGTGTTGGTTGTTTAGGTGGTTAAGCTAGCTGTTTAGCTCAGGGCGATCCAATTTGCATGGATGTCTTCTCGGTGTAAGGGAGATGCTTGGCTATCTCAGCCACGTCCTGATTATTCCAAGTGCACCTTCCGGTACACTTACCATGTTACGACTTGCCTCCCCGTGGTTAATGTTGAGTTATTAGTAATTGTTTGTTGGGTTTGTGTTAGGAGGGGAGAGTGACGGGCGGTGTGTGCGCGCCTCAGAGCCTAATTCAAAAGGACACACTATTTGCTTTTTACTACTAAATCCACCTTCAGGCATGTTTTCAGGGTGCCATTCGTAATATTCTGTTTGTAGAAAATGTAGCCCATTTCTTTCCACTTCATACGCTACACCTCGACCTGACGTTTTTGGGTGTACCAATTTTGCTTACTATTAGGCCTTCACGGGGTAAGCTGACGACGGCGGTATATAGGCGGGAAAAACAAGAAGTGGTGAGGTTTAACGGGGTTTATCGGTTCTAGAACAGGCTCCTCTAGGTGGGTCTGAGGCACCGCCAAGTCCTTTGGGTTTTAAGCTATGCTCGTAGTACCCGGGCGGATGTGTATGTAAGTATACATCTTGGTTTAAAGCTAAGCATAGTGGGGTATCTAATCCCAGTTTGTTTCTTAGCTTTCGTGGGGTCAGGTCTGTTTTATTTTAAAGCTACTTTCGTTTTTGGGTTTCGAGCTCTCGGAATGCGTGCGACGGCCTAGAGGCTATTTAGCTTTATTTGTTATATACCTTAACCACCCTTTACGCCGTGGCTATCAACTAGGGTCTTTCGTATAACCGCGGTGGCTGGCACGAATTTTACCGACCCTCTTAACGCTAACTAAGTCAAGTTTTCACTTATTGCTTAATATCTATTACTGCTGAATTCCCTTGGGGGTGTGGCGTAGCAAGGCGTCTTGGGCTATGTTTAAGTGCCTGATGCCTGCTCCTCGTCCCCGGGCGGGGGATTGAGGGCATTCTCACGGGGGTGCAGATACTTGCATGTATAAATTGGGTTAAAGCTGATAGTAAAGTCAGGACCAAGCCTTTGTGCACGTGGAACTTTTTAGGGTTCATCTTAACATCTTCAGTGTTATGCTTTAATTAAGCTACACTAGCTGTTAGAGTACTAGTGTTCTTCCCAGCTGTAGAATAAAAGTCAGTTTTTTAATAATGTATATCAGTAGAAAACTTACTTGCTGATCGAAACTAGTCGGGCCTAACCTGGTTTAGGGGTTTAACAGGATTATAAGGACTTGTCTGGTTTAGGGGGTAGGGGGGTTTATCTGAATAAGATATGGGAGCACCAGGGGGAATCAATAGTAAGTATATGGGGATAAGTATATACAGTGTATGTACTACGTAAGTATTATGCAATGCTTAAGTCTATGTCATTAAATCATTACACTAACATGGGTGAACAATTATTAATGGACTACCTACATTGAACATTGGTGTAATGCGGGAAGAGTGCAAAGTGAAAGAGACCCCAAAAAGAAAAACCCCATGTACTTTGGAGAGAATGCTTTGCATGGGGGGTTTGTGCTAATTATTTACTCCACCAATCATTCATGCCAGGGAGTTGGAAAGAGAGGGGATAACAAAATGTGTGGCCCTGAAGTAAGAACCAGATGCCAGTAATAGTGCAGTAAGTGAAACCCCCACAAGTTTTGCCCCTGACCCCTTCAATCAAGCTATGTATTAATATAGTGTGATGGTAGGTTCTTATTGGGTAATATGTCCTCATTCAATAAGTGCTAAATAACACAAAAGAAAATAAGACCAAGAGGAAGGGTGTTAAGTACTCAGACTGTCTTCTTGTCGAAAGGAGTTCATATGCGTTAAGATTAATGCCCATATCCCTCTTAATATTAATTTTTATTTAAATATTACATTTCATTAAGTGTACTAGGTCACATGTAATATCATGCAAGTTATGTACTAACCCATAATGTAATATAATACATAGTATGTACGTGATCTCATACATATTATGTACTATACCATACATATTAATAATGACGAGGGTTACCAGAAAGTAGTTTAATTTAGAATTCTAGCTTTGGGAGTTAGAGGTAGGAGTTAAAATCTCTTCTTTCTGGCGTTAGGAAGGATTTTAACCTTCGATCTCCGGATTACAAGACCGGCGCTTTGTGGCTAAGCTACTAATGCAGTTGAGGTTTATGAGTTTGTTTTCTAGTCAGCCTGCTAGAGGGTTGAAAAGTAGGAATAACGAAAAGTATAGGACTGAGGCGACTTGTCCGATGATGATGAAGGGCTGTTCTGCTGGCATGCCTCCGATTCAGGTAAGAATGACTACATCAGCTACAAGGGTTCAGAAAAGGAGTTGTGCTAAAGGTCGGAAGGTTAGTCCTTGTTGTTTGGAGGTGTGTAGTAGGGGGACGACTATTAATACTAGAATTGAGAATACTAGTGCTAGGACTCCGCCTAGTTTATTAGGGATGGAGCGTAGGATAGCGTAAGCGAATAAGAAGTATCATTCTGGTTTAATATGGGGTGGTGTAACTAGTGGGTCGGCTGAAGTGAAGTTTTCTGGATCTCCTAAGAGGTTTGGGGAGAATAGGGCTAGTGAGAGCAGGGCTGTAAGTAGTACGAGGAATCCTACTGCGTCTTTGTAAGAGAAGTAGGGGTGGAATGGGATTTTGTCTGCGTCGGAGTTTAGGCCGAGTGGGTTGTTAGATCCTGTTTCATGGAGGAATAAGGCATGAAGGAGTGTGGCTGCTACAACTAAGAATGGGAGGAGGAAGTGGAATGCGAAGAGTCGAGTGAGTGTTGCGTTGTCTACAGAGAATCCGCCTCAGATCCAGTGAACTAGTGTTTCTCCTAAATAAGGGGTTGCTGATAGAAGGTTTGTAATAACAGTTGCGCCTCAGAATGATATTTGTCCTCATGGTAGTACGTAGCCTACGAATGCGGTTATTATTACTAGTAGTAGGAGTACAACACCAATGTTTCATGTTTCTTTGTAGAGGTAGGATCCATAGTATAGGCCTCGTCCAATATGTAAATAAATGCATATGAAGAAGAATGAGGCGCCGTTGGCGTGGAGGTTTCGGACAATTCATCCGTAGTTTACGTCTCGGCAAATGTGGACTACTGATGAGAATGCTGTTGAGATGTCGGAGGTGTAATGTATGGCTAAGAATAAGCCTGTTAGGATCTGTACGGAGAGACAGAGTAGTAGAAGGGAGCCAAAATTTCATCATGCGGAGATGTTTGATGGGGCGGGGAGGTCAATAAGTGCGTGGTTAGCGATTTTGAATACGGGATGGGTTTTTCGGATGGCCATGGTTCTCGTAGTTGAATTACAACGGTGGTTTTTCAAGTCATTAGTCTTGGTTAGAATCCGAGCGGGAATTATGACGTATATTTTTAGTTTGCTTCTGTTAAGTTTGGTGGTCGGGCTAGTGGGGGTTGCTTCTAATCCTGCGCCTTATTTTGCAGCTTTGGGATTGGCTGTGGCGGCAGGGGTTGGGTGTGGTATTTTGGTAGGGCATGGGGGGTCGTTAGTTGGTTTAATGTTGTTTTTGATTTATTTGGGTGGAATGTTGGTTGTATTTGCATATTCGGCAGCGTTAGCTGCTGAGCCTTTTCCTGAAACCTGGGGGGTGGGCATGGTTAAGGGGTATGCTTTGGTATATTTGTTGGGGGCAGGATTTATGGTGTGATGATTTTGAGGTGGTCAATGAGGGTGGACTGTTGTTGATGAATTTAAAGAGTTTTTTGTGGTACGGGGTGATGTTAGTGGGATTTCATTAATATATTCTGTTGGGGGCGGTATGCTGGTTATTTGTGCCTGGGTGCTGTTGTTATGTTTGTTTGTGGTACTGGAGTTAACTCGTGGTTTAAGTCGGGGTGCGCTTCGGGCGGTTTAAATAATTATTAGTAGGGTGATTACTAGGGCTGTTGAGATTAGATAGAAGGTTAGGTAAATTTTAATAATGTTAGTATCTATTGTGTCAAATATTGAGGAGAGATAGTGATGGGCTGGGTGTAGGCCTTTTGGTCCGATTTCTAATCATTGTCGGTCGAATTTGGTGGCTTGTTTTCCTAGAGTTAGGTTTAGTTTTGGGGCCAGGCGGTGAATGATTGAGGGGAAGAAGCCTAGTAAGTTGGAGAAGCTGTGTAGTTTTAGGTGTGGGATAATTTTGATTTGTTTTGAGGTTGCTGTGGCTAGTGCTAGAGCAATAATTAGGCCTGTGATGGTGACGGCTAGTGCGGCTATTTTGATATTAAGAGGTATTGTTATTGTGGGGGTTTTTATTGGTAGGAAGTTTGAAGAGATGATGAAGCCTGCAATAATGCTTCCTCAAGCTAAGCGTTCAATTGATGCTATTACTGCTGGGTGGTTTTCATTAATAGGTGATAGAGCTAGGAACCGGGGAGCGCCCATTGTTACGAAGAATACCACTCGGAGGCTGTAAACAGCGGTGAAGGATGTGGCGATTAGTGTTAGGACGAGGGCTCAGGCGTTTAGATGGGAGGTGTTAAGGGCTTCAATGATTGCATCTTTTGAGAAGAAGCCTGTGAGGAAGGGCATGCCTGTTAATGCGAGGCTTCCGATTATAAGGCAGGAGGAGGTAAATGGTATTAGTTTGTGCAGTCCTCCTATTTTTCGAATGTCTTGTTCGTCGTTGAGACTGTGGATAATTGAGCCGGAGCATAGGAATAATATTGCTTTGAAGAAAGCGTGGGTGCAGATGTGCAGGAAGGCTAGTTGGGGCTGGTTTAGGCCAATGGTCACTATTATTAGGCCTAGTTGGCTTGATGTTGAGAATGCAACGATTTTTTTGATGTCGTTTTGTGTGAGGGCACAGGTGGCGGTAAATAGTGTTGTTAGGGCTCCTAGGCATAAACAGATAGTGAGGGCTAGTTGATTGTTTTCTATTAGGGGATGAAGTCGAATTAGTAGAAAAATGCCTGCAACTACTATTGTGCTTGAATGCAGTAGGGCGGAAACTGGGGTTGGGCCTTCCATTGCTGAGGGCAGTCAGGGGTGTAACCCGAATTGGGCTGATTTACCTGTGGCGGCTAAGATGAGTCCTAATAGTGGTAGGGTTATGTCAAATTCTTTGGATAGGATGAAGATTTGTGGGATTTCTCAGGAGTTAAGGTTTGTTGCGATTCAGGCGATTGTTAAAATTAGGCCAATGTCTCCTACTCGGTTGTAGAGAACTGCTTGTAGGGCTGCTGTGTTAGCGTCTGCTCGGCCATGTCATCAGCCAATTAGTAGGAATGATATAATGCCTACTCCTTCTCAGCCAATAAATAGTTGAAATAGGTTGTTGGCGGTTACTAGGATAACTATGGCTACTAGAAATAGTAGTAGATATTTGAAGAATCGATTGAGGTTTGGGTCGGAGTGTATGTATCATGATGCGAATTCTAAGATTGATCATGTTACGTAGAGGGCGATGGGGGTGAAGATTAAGGAATAGTGGTCAAATTTGAAGCTGATATTAATGTCAAAGTTTATGATATTTATTCAGTGTCATGTTGTGATAATACTTTCTATTCCTTGGTCAAGGAAAATGATAAGGGGGATTGTGTTAATGAAAAATGCAGTGCTTACGGCAGCTTTAACATGTTTTAGGGCTCAGCCTTCTTTTAAGGGCTTTGGGTCTAATGTTTTTGCTAGGGGCCAGATTAGAATTGTTAAGGTTAGGAGGAGGGTAGTAGTTATAATAGTATTTACCATAGCTGCTACTTGGAGTTGCACCAAGAGTTTTTGGTTCCTAAGACCAACGGATGAACTATTATCCTTTAGAAGCGCTGAAAATTGAATGAGCCACGGAGTTTAACCGTGGGGGCAAGGATTAGCAGTCCTTGTTGCTTCTTGCCTCTTTCGGTGGATAGGAGGATTTTAACCTTCAATTTTAGAACCACAATCTAATGTTTTGCGTTAAACTATATCTACAGTATCATCACCCTCATATGATTTCGGGTTTAATAACAAGCAATAGGATTGGGAGGAGGTGGAGTGTTATGAGTAGGTGTTCTCGGGTGTGGAAGGGTTGTAAGTTAATAATGTGTTGTGGGAGTGGGCCTCGTTGGGTTATTAGGAAGAGGTAGAGGGAGTATGCTGCGGTAATTAATGTGCCAGTTCCTGTTAGTGCCAGGGTTCAGGGGGATCAATTGAATATTGCTGTGATAATTACTAGTTCTCCTATTAGGTTTGGTAGTGGGGGCAGGGCTAGGTTTGCTAGGTTTGAAATAAATCATCATACGGCTGTTAAAGGGAAGATGATTTGTAGTCCTCGGGCTAGTACTATTGTTCGACTGTGGGTTCGTTCGTAAGTTGTGTTGGCAAGGCAGAATAGGGCGGAGGATACTAAGCCGTGAGCAATTATTAAGACTAGGGCCCCGGTGAAGCCTCAGGGGGTTTGAATGAGAATCCCTCCTGCAACTAGGCCTATGTGGCTTACAGACGAGTAAGCGATTAGTGATTTTAGGTCTGTTTGTCGTAGACAAATTGACCCTGTCATAATTACGCCTCAGAGGGCTAATGCTATGATTGGATAAATTAAGTCTTTTGATAAGGGGTCTAGAATGGTCATTATTCGTATTATGCCGTAGCCTCCTAGTTTTAGTAGGATGGCTGCAAGTACTATTGATCCAGCTACTGGGGCTTCTACGTGGGCTTTCGGCAATCAAAGGTGAACTCCATATAAGGGTATTTTTACTAGGAATGCGATTAGACAGCCCGCTCATCAGATTTTGTCTCCTCATGAGGTGAGGGTCATGGGGTGGAGGTGTTGGATAATTAGTATTGATAATGTGCCGGTGTGTTGGTGTAGTAATAGCAGGGCAACTAGTAGTGGAAGGGAGCCTGCTAATGTATAGAATAGGAAGTAGGTTCCAGCGCTTAGTCGTTCGGCCTGGTTGCCTCATCGGGTAATGATGATTAGGGTTGGAATTAGGGTTGCTTCAAATATAACATAAAATATAATAATTTCTGTTGCACCAAATGCTATAATTAAAAAGGTTTGTAGGGAGGCTAATAAGGTGATATAGGTACGTTGGCGATTAATAGGTTCTGGTTTGATGTGGTTTTGGCTGGCTAAAATTATGAGGGGGAGAAGCCAGCATGTTAGTACTAGAAGGGGTGTTGATAGGGGGTCTGTAGCCATGTAGGGGCTTGAGGCTGCTCAGCCTGTTTCTAGTGGTCATTTAATTCAGGTAAGGCTTATGAGGGCAATAATTAAGCTTTGAAGTGTAGTAGTGGTTCATAGTCATTTTGGGGTAGATAATCAGATTGTGGGAAATAGTATAATAGTTGGGATTAAGATTTTTAGCATTGTAGTAGGTTTAGGGCTTGTAGTCGGTCTGTTCCGTGGGTGCGGGCAGTGGCGACCAGTAGTGCCAGTCCTGCACTAGCTTCGCAAGCTGAGAAGGCTAATAGTAAAATGGGTGCTGTAGAGAATGCAGTTGATTCTAGTTGTAGCATCCATAGGGCTAGGGCAATAAATAGGGATAATATTATACCTTCTAAGCATAGTAGGGCGGATAGGAGGTGGGTGCGGTGGAAGGCTAAACCTGTAAGTCCGAGAGCGAATGCTGAGGTAAAGCTGAAGTAAACTGGTGTCATAAGGGGGTCGCGGATTTAAACCGCGGTTTTCTAAGCCGAAATCAGAGGTCTTATGTTGGACTAACCCCCTATTCGGCTCATTCTAGTCCTCCTTGAATTCATTCATAGACTAGGCCTAGAGTGAGCAGGATTAGGACTAGTGCAGCCCATAATAGGGTGTAGGATGGGTCGGGTAGTTGATTTCCTCAGGGTAGTGGTAGGAGAAGGGCAATTTCTAGGTCGAATAATAGGAATAGGATGGCGACTAGGAAGAAGCGGAGGGAGAAAGGTAGGCGTGCAGATCCTAATGGGTCAAATCCGCATTCATAAGGGGAGAGTTTTTCTGCGTCTGGGTTTATCTGGGGAAGTCAGAATGATACTAGTGCTAGAATTATGGATAGGGCGGTGGAGATAAGTAGGACGGTTATAATTAAGTTCATTATCTTTCCTTGGGGTTTAACCAAGACTAGGTGATTGGAAGTCACTCGTACTAACTTTAGATACTAGAAAGATATGAGCCTCATCAGTAAATAGAGACATATAAGAACAATCATACGACGTCTACGAAGTGTCAGTATCAGGCGGCTGCTTCGAATCCGAAGTGGTGGTCTGATGTGAAGTGGTATTTAATTTGTCGGAGCAGGCAGACAGCGAGGAAGGTTGAACCAATAATGACGTGGAGTCCGTGGAATCCTGTGGCTACAAAGAAGGTTGAGCCATAAACTCCGTCAGCGATAGTAAAGGGGGCTTCATAATATTCTATGGCTTGTAGGGCTGTAAAGTAGAATCCCAGGATAATAGTTAGGGTTAGTGAGTGGATTGCTTGTTTTCGCTCTCCTTCTATTAAGCTGTGGTGAGCCCATGTTACTGTTACACCGGATGCTAATAGTACAGCAGTATTTAGGAGTGGAACTTCAAATGGGTCTAATGTTGTGATTCCGGTGGGAGGTCAGCATCCTCCGAGTTCTGGGGTGGGGGCTAGGCTTGAATGGTAGAAGGCTCAGAAGAATCCTAGGAAAAAGAATACTTCTGAGGTAATGAAGAGGATTATTCCGTAGCGTAGGCCTTTTTGGACAGGGGGTGTGTGGTGTCCTTGGAATGTGCCTTCTCGTACGACGTCTCGTCATCATTGGTACATTGTGAGAAGTATTAATACTAACCCCAGGGTGAGGAGGGTTAGGGAGTGGAAGTGGAATCAGATTGCTAAGCCTGATGTTACTAGGAGAGCAGCTGTTGCGCCTGTTAGAGGCCAGGGACTTGGATCGACCATATGATATGCGTGTGCTTGGTGGGCCATTAGACGTTTTCTTGTAAGTATAGGCTTAGTAGTAATACGAATACGTAAGCTTGGATGATGGCTACGGCAACTTCTAGGAGGGTTAGTAGTACTAATAGAATTGCAGTTATTGTTGCTACTGTTGTCATCATGGGCAGGAGGGTAATAGTTGCTGTTGAGATTAGTTGGATTAGTAGGTGGCCTGCTGTTAGGTTTGCTGTTAATCGGACACCGAGGGCTAATGGTCGAATAAACAGGCTAATTGTTTCGATGACAATTAGTACTGGGATTAGAGGGGCTGGGGTTCCTTCTGGTAGTAGGTGGCCTAGTGCTGCGGTTGGTTGATTTCGGAGTCCAATAATAACAGTTGCTAATCACAGGGGTACGGCTAGGCCCATATTTAATGAGAGCTGGGTTGTAGGCGTGAATGTGTATGGTAATAGGCCTAGCATGTTTAGTATAAGAATAAAGATTATTAATGAGGCTAGGATTATAGCTCATTTATGTCCCCCTTGGTTTAGAGGGGTTAATAATTGTTGTGTAAATGTTTTAATAAATCAGTTTTGTAGGGAGATTAGTCGATTATTTTGATATCGGTTGGTTGGGGCGGGTACTAGGATTCAAGGTAGGGTGAGTGCAATTGCAATTAGTGGAACACCAAAGTGTGTGGGGCTTATAAATTGGTCAAATAAGTTTAGTGCCATGGTCAGTTTCAAGTTTCTGATTTAAGTTTTTCGGCGCTGATTGTGGTTACTTCATTTGTGAAGGTGTGGCTTAATACTTTGCTTGGGATTACTGTTAGGAAGACTAGTCATGAGAAGATTAGGATTGCAAATCATGGGGCGGGGTTTAATTGTGGCATATCACTAGGGGTGGTCGGGAGGCACCAATATTTAGCTTAAAAGGCTAACGCTAAACCCTATTTAGCTTCCTAGTGAGGCGTCTTCAAGTATTAGGGAGGATCAGTTCTCAAAGTGTTCTAGAGGGACGGCTTCCACGACGATTGGTATAAAGCTATGGTTGGCTCCGCAGATTTCAGAGCATTGTCCGTAGAATACTCCTGGGCGGGAGGTAATAAAGGATGTTTGATTGAGTCGTCCTGGGACTGCGTCTATTTTTACACCTAGTGCTGGGACGGCTCAGGAGTGTAACACATCTTCAGCGGAGACTAGAACTCGAATGGGGGATTCTATGGGGATGACCATTCGGTGGTCTGTTTCTAGGAGTCGGAATTGTCCAGGGGCTAGGTCTTGTGTTGGGATTATATATGAGTCGAAGGCTAAATTTTCGTAGTCTGTATATTCGTAGCTTCAGTATCATTGGTGGCCCATGGCTTTTACGGTTAGGTGGGGATCATTGACTTCATCTATTAGATAAAGAATTCGTAGGGAGGGGAGGGCAATTATGATGAGAATAACTGCTGGAAGAATAGTTCATACAATTTCGATTTCTTGGGAATCTAAAATGTATTTGTTGGTTAATTTGGTTGTAACTATAACAACAATAATGTATAGTACTAGGGTGCTGATTAGGAAAACAATTATTAAAGCGTGGTCGTGGAAGTGCAGAAGTTCTTCTATTACAGGGGAGGCCGCGTCTTGGAATCCTAGTTGTGAGGGATGTGCCATTAAGCTGTTAAGCTTAAGATACGCAGGATTTTAACCTACAATTTTGCCTCGACAAGGCAAGGTAATATTAAATTTTACTAGTATCTTATAGAAGAAAGTGACAGAGTGGTTATGTGACTGGCTTGAAACTAGTTTACGGGGGTTCGATTCCTTCCTTTCTCGTTAGTTTGATTGGATTTGTACAAAGGCTGGTTCTTCAAATGTATGGTAAGGTGGGGGGCAGCCATGAAGTCATTCTACATTTGTTGAGGTTAATTCTACTGATAGAACTTCTCGTTTGGCTGCGAATGCTTCTCATAGAATATACAGGAACATTACTACTGCTACTAAGGATACTAGTGAGCCAATTGATGAAACGACGTTTCATAGTGAGTAAGCATCGGGGTAGTCGGAATATCGTCGGGGCATACCTGCTAGGCCTAGGAAGTGTTGGGGGAAGAAGGTTAGGTTTACACCCACAAATATAGTTCCGAAGTGGATTTTTGTTCAGGTATCATGTAGAGTATATCCTGAGAATAGGGGGAATCAGTGAACGAATCCTCCTATAATGGCGAATACGGCTCCCATTGAGAGTACGTAATGGAAGTGGGCAACTACATAATATGTATCATGCAGTACAATATCTAGGGAGGAGTTGGCTAATACAATTCCGGTAAGTCCCCCGACTGTGAATAGGAAGATGAAGCCCAGAGCTCATAACATGGGGGTTTCTCATTTAATTGATCCTCCGTGTAAGGTGGCTAGTCAGCTAAATACTTTGACTCCGGTTGGAATTGCGATAATTATTGTTGCGGATGTAAAGTATGCTCGTGTGTCTACATCCATTCCGACTGTAAACATATGGTGGGCTCATACAATAAACCCTAGAAGTCCGATGGCCATCATAGCTCACACCATTCCTATGTATCCAAATGGTTCTTTTTTACCTGCATAATAGGCTACAATGTGTGAAATTATTCCAAATCCTGGTAAAATTAAAATGTATACTTCTGGATGTCCGAAGAATCAGAATAGGTGTTGATAAAGGATTGGGTCTCCTCCTCCTGCCGGGTCAAAGAAGGTTGTGTTTAGGTTTCGGTCTGTTAATAACATTGTAATGCCTGCGGCCAGTACGGGGAGTGAAAGTAAAAGTAGGACTGCTGTAATTAGGACTGATCATACAAATAGTGGTGTTTGGTATTGTGAAATTGCTGGGGGTTTCATGTTAATAATTGTTGTGATGAAGTTAATGGCTCCTAGAATGGATGATACCCCTGCTAGATGAAGGGAGAAAATAGTTAGGTCTACAGAAGCCCCTGCATGTGCAAGGTTTCCGGCGAGAGGGGGGTATACAGTTCATCCTGTTCCTGCTCCGGCTTCAACTCCTGAGGAGGCAAGCAGGAGAAGGAATGATGGTGGGAGAAGTCAGAAACTTATATTATTTATTCGTGGGAATGCCATGTCTGGTGCTCCAATTATTAGTGGGACTAATCAATTTCCAAATCCCCCAATCATGATTGGTATTACCATGAAGAAAATTATTACGAAGGCATGAGCAGTAACGATAACGTTGTAAATTTGGTCATCACCTAGGAGGGCGCCAGGTTGGGCCAGCTCTGCCCGAATTAGAAGGCTAAGGGCTGTGCCAACTATTCCGGCTCAGGCACCAAATACTAAGTAGAGGGTGCCAATGTCTTTGTGGTTAGTTGAGAAAAATCAGCGTGTGAGTGTCAC